GATTCTATGAGAGCAATAAAATAATAAATAAGTATGAATATAACAAGAGAAAGGGGAATAGTAGAGAAAAAGTTCTACAAAGCTATAGACTATATATGAGTGATCCCCACACTCTTTTTTTTTTTTTCAATTTCATTAATTGAATTTCGTTTGATTAAGGCGAAGTTCCGTAAAAACCTCCGCCTTCTTTAAAATATCATGAACAGTTCCTGTAGGTTGAGCGCCCTTTTCAAGGAAATATAGAATAGCAGGAACATTTGAATAAGTTTGATTCTTTATCGGATCATAAAAACCCACTTTCTGAAGATCTCTTCCGTCTCTTCGGGATCGAACATCAATTGCAACGATTCGATAGACGGCTCATTGGGATAGATGTAGATGAACAATACCCCCCCCCTAGAAACGTATAAGAGGTTTTCTCCTCGTACGGCTCGAGAAAAAATGATTCGAAGTTATGTCTAGGTATAGAATTCGAATGGCAAATAGATCCATAAAATCATCAAATCCATTAGACTATGATTTAAGTCTTTTTTTTTTCTTCTTTCTCGAAAAAGCAAAAATCATTTGTACTCATAACTCAAGTTGGATAACTCCCAAATAGCTCAAAGAAAACCCTTAGGCATTTCATTTATTGAGTGGTCTCTAACCCCCTTTTTTTGTCTCGTTTAGAATCCATTTGGATTCTTCATTCTGATCTAGTTGTTGAGACAATTGAAAACGGTATTTCCTTGTTCCAGGATCCTTTATCTTTACTTTGAATCATTGGGTTTAGACATTACTTCGGTGATCCTTAATCGTTTCAAAATGGCAGCAACATACCTTTTTTTGTGATTTCTTTCTATCAAAGAATCATAGAACAGTTGATTCACGCGTGCTACACTTTTGATCAAAAGAGTTTTACCAATTCCAACAAAATTTCCTTTTGGATTTGAAACTTGCTCGAATTGGATCCTTTCGATTTCTATATCGAAGATATACTTACGAAGTTATTCCAACTTATTGATTGGCACTAACCCTAGATCCTTGCCCCTGAGAAATGAATCAATCCTTTCTACTCGAGCTCCATCATATCATGTACTATTTACATTACACCCCAAATGGGGGTTCTAGTGGAACAGAACAAAAGATGTCGAGCCAAGAGCACTTTCATTCCTATATAATCTAAAATGGTGGATGGAAGAATCCACAGCTGATCATGTCTTTCAAGTCGCACGTTGCTTTCTACCACATCGTTTCAAACGAAGTTTTACCATAACATTCCTCTAGTTTGGAACCGGTATGTAATTGATTCAATTATGGAATCATGAGTAGTCATTGGTTCAGTCGGTACATAGTAATCCATACTTTTTTCCTTCTATCTGGATAGGTAGATATTTTTCTGAAGAAGTCTCAGCAAGAATTCAACTTAATCCCGTATGAATGCAACATTTTTTTTTATTATTTATAAATAACACAAATATAAATAACACGAATAAATAAGTTCTTTTTGAATCTGTATCTTTGAGTGACTCAATAGGATAGATTCACCAATCTCACACGTCTTCAAGTACCAAGGACTCGTAAGAAATCATTAAAAATATTTAATTGAAAAAATTTCCTACTTCGACATCATTAGTTGAATAATGTTTTACAGTAAGTACCGCATTTGATTTTGATCATCATAAGAGAGAGAAATCCATGTTTCTTTTCGAATTGAACCATCATCACTGATTTAAAGCATATAGATAGATCGAAAAGCAAATCCAATTTCTTTCTGTGGAGTGGATAAAAAAGACTTATATGTAAGGGAAGATTTAGGTCATTATTCTTTCATCTGATTGATAAAATCAGAATTGAAAGAATAGGGGATTTCTGTATCTATCAGAGAAACTGAACAATTGTCACTGGAAGTAATTAAATTATGGATATTCTATGTTAAATATTTGGATCACAAATCTTTTTCACAAAAATCGAAACACCGTTGTCACTGAAATAGAATGATAACAATACATACATACATATAAGCATTTCTTCATTTTATACGTATTTGACTTTCGGTTCAGTAATTTTTCTGTAATCTTTCCATAAAGTGAATAGAGTGTCTAAATCACCCCCTGCCTCAATTGTTACATTGATTTCTAATTATTCTCATTAGAGCCAAAGACAAAATGTCTAAAAATGAGGTTCAAAGAAAATACATCTGTTACATATGGAATTGATTGTTAATGAGATTCGGATAGACATAGATATTAAAATTTATACCTTCCATTGCTGTTTAAGTCCTATCTACTCCCCGAATTCTATGGGGATGATGAATATGAATCATAAATCAAAAAAGGATCCTCTTTTATGGGATGCTAGACGGGCTAGTCTAGGTACAAAGACTAAGAGGTCCAGATTAAGTCGTTGTTCCTATTTTTTATTTTACTCTAACCCAGTCGTAAGAGACTTAATCCCGTTGATTGAATTCAATTAGTACCACGAAACCCCTCTTGTTTAAAATTCAAGAAATCCACAGAGA